ATTGAGCGTTTCTTATCACAACCCTTCTTCGTAGCAGAAGTTTTTACCGGTTCTCCAGGAAAATATGTTGGTCTAACAGAAACAATTAGGGGGTTTCAACTGATCCTTTCCGGAGAATTAGATGGTCTTCCGGAACAGGCCTTTTATTTGGTAGGTAATATCGATGAAGCTACCGCGAAGGCTATGAACTTAGATGTGGAGAGCAAATTGAAGAAATGACCTTAAATCTATGTGTACTGACGCCTAATCGAATTGTTTGGGATTCAGAAGTGAAAGAAATCATTTTATCGACTAATAGTGGCCAAATTGGTGTATTACCAAATCATGCACCTATTGCCACGGCTGTAGATATAGGCATTTTGAGAATACGTCTTAACGGCCAATGGTTAACAATAGCTCTGATGGGCGGTTTCGCTAGAATAGGCAATAATGAAATAACTATTTTAGTAAATGATGCAGAGAGGGGTAGTGACATTGATCCGCAAGAAGCTCAACAAACTCTTGAAATAGCTGAAGCTAACTTGAGTAGCGCTGAAGGCAAGAGACAAACAATTGAGGCAAATTTAGCTCTCAGACGAGCTAGGACGCGGGTAGAGGCTATCAATGCAATTTCATAACTAGTGGCGCCGCGTCCGAATAATAAAAATAAGTTCTGTTTATACACCCCATTTTGATTCTGCCAATTGAATCCAATCAAGTGTAATCAGATTTTGATTCAACAAAAAAAATATTAAATAAATATAGAATACGGGTAGTGGGGTATGGAAAAGATACAAAATAAATAAAAAAAAATGAAGGTGGGTAGAAATACTTATTAGATACCATCGACTGCGGTATCTAATAAGTTCTACCTACTATTGGATTTGAACCAATGACTCCTGCCGTATGAAAGCAATACTCTAACCACTGGGTTAAGTAGGTCATTTATCATCATAAAGAGAAACAAAAGGAACCCGTCACATCGATAGATTATAGATGGAATCTTACTTCTAAGCAATACCCACCCTTGGCAGGAAACAGATCAGAGAGCTATCGTGCCGGATCATGCAATATTCAACTTGACAATAAATTATATACATGATAAAATATTTATCACAAACACAAGAACACAAGGGCCATAGCTCAGTTGGTAGAGCACCTCGTTTACACGCGCGCCAATGTTTTTTCAGAGGAGTCCATCATGTAATCAACAGAATTTATCTTAGTGAAAAATCGATGTCTTACTCCATGGATTCGAGGGAACAAGAGAACAATAGCCTGACAAATAGTTGGTTGGTCCAATTGAGGTGCCGATTTAGGCGCCAAATAGAACCCATCATTGATTTGATAATTGATAAGGTGAATACCCAGTCCATTCAATGCTAGGCATAATGAGTATAAGGAACTCAAAGAATCTCTTTTCGTCCTATGAACTTGAAGGTGTATGAAGTTTCATATTTATTTGACGCTTTGGGAAGAGCGATAGAGACTCCATTTAATTTAGGTTGATCTAGGCCGAAGGCAGACCTACGTCAAGATAATTCTTTTTTGAAACACTTTGGTATTGCTACTGAATAAAAATAAAGAATCGGAGCACGCGGAGCCATCTAATTATCTTTCTGTTAAGAAAAAAGATGGCGGACTCGCTGATATTTATATCAGTTGATGAAAGAGCCCAATGCAAAAAAAATGCATGTTGGGTCTTTGAAACAGTTCGAATCATTTCGATAATAATAAGTTTGATCTGTTTTACCGAGAAGGTCTACGGTTCGAGTCCGTATAGCCCTAATTTTTCATTAATGTTAATTAAAAACTTTATTTTTATTTTGTACTATATTTGTACTGTACATAGTATAGTTTTTTATTAAATTAAATTTAATTTCCTCATTATTATTTGTTGTTTGTAGCTGGCCGGTTGGTTGCTCCATTAAAATAGAATCGTTCCCGCATTCTCGCTCGCGGGGATCATTCGGAACATGAAACTAAAAAAAAAAATGCATTTCAATGGAACCAATCGGCGTTTTAAAAATTTCGTATAAACAAACCTATTCTTTTTCATTAATTTTCGTGGGTGAATTACATACATACACATTTTTCCTGTTTTCCTACCCATGATCAAAGAGTTAGTGAGACTACCCTTCTCTTCTTTAGGTATATCAAAGAAGGTTAATTTTTTTAAGTAAAAATCATGGCATGAACCCGGCGAATCTAATATCCTCAAACCCATCTGCCCATCATTTAAAATTCTAAATTGACTGATGCTGACTTTATCCAAGAAGATTGGGGATCCATTTGAACTTAGACGAGTTTTAGGAATCCCCCGACTTATCCACTTTTTTTTTGCGTAAGAACAACCCCAACTTATTGTTTCAGAGAGAATGAACTGATCCTATAAATCTAGAATTTGAGTATAGGACCGTGCCTTGTTATATGTAAGGGCTCCTCGCAATTCAACGCATTGAATCCAACCCATTAAGTTTCGTACAGGGAGAGATAATAAAATAAATAGGTCAATGCACTC